GTTGAATATGTAAAAGAGTGGATCTCCAGGGTCCCAAATGAATTGGCCTTTTCGAAAAAAGACTTGTTCTTTGGAAGATCTATCTCGTCCCGGGTACTCCATGGTTTCACTCTGCAAGAACTCCCAATCATTCTCTTGAAGCTCATCCTCTTCATCATATCCACCATCCCCTTCACCATAAAATGCATAATCAAAATATTCATCATTAACTTCATCAGAAATGATCGGCTTGCCCCGAAATGACCTGGCCCAATAGGGAAATTCCAATTCATTGGGCCTTTCGATCCAATCAAATAGAAAGCCCCAAGATTGCCATATTCTAGGAGCCCAAACTATGTGATCGACTGCATCCTCCGCTAACTGTTGCGGGTCGGTGCCTTCTGCCCATTCTTTAAACTCCGATTCATAGAGAAATCTACGATCAAAGATAGAACGAGATCCATTTTCCATCATCTCTAAGGGATTCCTTGGTTCGGGCCGAAGAAGCGAGGATCCCACCAGAGCGCCTTCTACTACTTCTAATAGGCCATCAACTAGATCAGAATCCGTCTCAACGAGTCTATAAGAAGTGATCCAATTTTTTTCATCGGGTCCGGGTAGAGACCAAAGATCTTGAGCGATCGATCCGGCAGAACAACTCAAAAGATAAAGAAGTATCGTTAATTTCTTCATGTTCGTTCCAAGTTCGAAGAACCATTTGTACAAATAAGGATCCCCTTCGTAACATGATTGCTTCTTCATATAGATAGATATAGGATCTATAAGGCAGCAATTATTTATAAGTACATTTTGTGCAACAGCCCTTCCTATCTGATAGAAAAGGATCCCATGATCCGGAACCGGTCTTACATGGGCTCGCAACTCCCAAGTTTGTCTATGAAGAGCGAATCTAATTGTATTAGTGTCTATAATTGATTTCTTCTGTGTAATACTAATCGATAGGGCCTCATTGGTAATTGCTACAAGATCTCGTGCATTGTAACCCATGGCTATGGACCCGAATCCATTAGTACGGAACATTTTCTTTTCCAAGTGAAATCCCCTAGTATATGAAAGGGTGAAAACGTGCTTTCGTTGTTGTGGAATAAGAAGCCTTCGTATCTTAATGCATGTATTTAATTTATTCGGAGCTATTAGAGCGGGATCCACTTTTTGGGGAATATGAGTCGAAGCAATAACAAGAATATCTCTAGTGGACCGTCTTTCACAATCCCCGGAGAGATAGTTCAATAATAAACCGAGGGACTCCGACTCATCCACATACAGATCATGAATGTTTGGAATCCATACTATGCAAGGAGACATTGTTCTTGCCAATTCGAATTGCAAGTTGATAGAAGCTAGGTCTATTTCCAACTCGATGATATACCTAAGTATCTCATCATCCGCCGTATACTCCTCCCTCAGCTCCGGGTCCGAGTCCAAGTTCGAATAAATAGAGTCACGACCATCAATATCGTCCACATCTTTAAGCGCATCCATATAGTCCTTAGCAGGATCGCTATCATCATCAATACGATCAATATCCACATCATCAAGCGCTTCCATATAGTCCTCAGGATCGAGATCATCAATAACTATTTTAAAATCCAGCTTGTTCAGAAATACCGTAATGAAAGGAAGATAGGAGTTTGTCGCTAGGGATTTGACCAAATAGGATCGTCCAGTTCCTATAGGACCTATCACTAAAATACCCCTAGAGGGGGATAGGGCTAGGCGGAACGAAAAGGGTTTTGGTTTTCCATGAGATGGGAAATGAAAACTATTAGCCCCACACGAGGTTTGTGAATAAGTGATTGTCTGATAATGAGCAAGGAATATCCGTCTTTCTGCTAAACTGGATGTATTGAACTCATAATTCATTAGATCCTTTTGATGAATGTCAACTACGTATCGTAAGTAAATTGCTCCCGCTTGTTCAAACATTTGATAACCATAGTCACTCTTTACTAAATGATCAATATGAGTCAGACTCCATAGAATTTGATCAATCCCTTTTTCTGGCCTTAAGGTGGAGAAATGAAACGAGTAAACTCTCTCTTTATCCAAAAACCAATCACAGGTCTCGATCCAGGATTCTATTTCATCATGAGTCGGAAACCTTTGTCCTTTTCTTATCCATGAATAGATCTCTTTACTTGTATGACTTAGATGTCTCGTATTTCTCGAAAAAGTGATTCGATTGATGGGATTTGGTATGATACTTATGAGATCGATGAGATTGAAAAATATCTTCTGTATAAATTTGACCCCATAAGCGGGACCACCACCAAATAGCGCAAAACCCAGTATTTCTGCTAGAAAATCTTCTAATTGTTCCCGAGCAACTAGAAAGAGATTCTTTAACCAGAAAGAATTCGGTTCAGGTTTAGGATACCCATTCACAAGTTTGTACACCTCAATCGTGTATGATGGAATCGTCAAAGATTTTATCCTCTCGAACTCTGTCTGTAACTCACTAGAGTCTAGGGAAACAGAGAAAAGAAGTACCTGAACGAGA